GTCAATTAAAAGGAGACATTTTCTCCATTTTTGTTATAGCTATTGCAGCCGCTGAAGCAGCTATCGGCCCGGCTATTGTTTCATCAATTTATCGTAACAGAAAATCAACTCGTATTAATCAATCAAATTTGTTGAATAAATAGTCTTCATCATAGAAATGGAAATTCAAATATTCCTAAATAGTAGGTTTGATACGGGTAAGGTTTGCTCGTATTTGAAAAAACATACGAAATCAAAGTATTTTGGCCCTCGCTCATAAACCAATTTGGAAGTAGATTGATTCTGATCACTCATCGATTCGTCTGGTATCTAAGTATAGGATTCATTTAGAAGTTAGTTTACTAGACCGAAAATTTATGACGTTCAAAAATGTATAAATCCAATGTCACATTCAGTAAAGATTTATGATACATGTATAGGATGTACTCAATGTGTCCGCGCTTGCCCCACCGATGTATTAGAAATGATACCCTGGGACGGATGTAAAGCTAAACAAATTGCTTCAGCTCCAAGGACCGAGGACTGTGTTGGTTGTAAGAGATGTGAATCTGCCTGTCCAACGGATTTCTTGAGCGTTCGAGTTTATTTATGGCATGAAACAACTCGTAGTATGGGTCTAGCTTATTAATAGGTTCGATAAAACTCTACTTGAATTCATTTTCTTTTTTTTTTTTTTACCGACAAAGCCCGTGCTCAAAATAAAATGAAAATATTTTGAGCACGGATTTTTCTGGCCCAAGTGTATCTTGTCTTTACCACGAATCATTTTCCTTTCTTAACTATAATTGTTGTTTTACCAATATTTGCAGGTTCTTTAATTTTATTTCTTCCGCATCGAGGAAATAGAGTAATACGGTTGTATACTATATGTATATGTATATTAGAACTTCTTCTAACGACTTATGCATTCTGTTATCATTTCCAATCAGATGATCCATTAATCCAACTAGTGGAAGATTATAAATGGATCAATTTTTTTGATTTCCATTGGAGATTAGGGCTAGATGGACTTTCTATAGGACCCATTTTATTAACGGGATTCATCACTACTTTAGCTACTTTAGCGGCTTGGCCAGTTACTCGAGATTCTCGATTATTTCATTTCCTGATGTTAGCAATGTACAGTGGGCAAATAGGGTTATTTTCTTCTCGGGACCTTTTACTTTTTTTCCTCATGTGGGAGTTAGAATTAATTCCCGTTTATCTACTTGTATCCATGTGGGGAGGAAAAAAACGTCTGTACTCAGCTACAAAATTTATTTTGTACACAGCAGGGGGCTCCGTTTTTCTTTTAATTGGAGTTCTGGGTATCGGTTTATATGGTTCTGCTGAACCAACATTAAATTTTGAAATTTTAGCCAATCAGTGCTATCCTGTAGCCTTGGAAATCATATTATATATTGGATTTTTTATTGCTTTTGCTGTCAAATTGCCAATCATACCCCTACATACATGGTTACCAGATACCCATGGAGAAGCGCATTATAGTACTTGTATGCTTCTAGCCGGAATCTTATTAAAAATGGGAGCGTATGGATTAGTTCGGATCAATATGGAATTATTCCCACACGCTCATTCTATATTTTCTCCTTGGTTGATGATGGTAGGCGCAATGCAAATAATCTATGCAGCTTCAACATCTTTCGGTCAACGGAATTTAAAAAAAAGAATAGCCTATTCCTCTGTATCTCATATGGGTTTCATAATTATAGGAATTGGTTCTATCACCGATATGGGGCTCAACGGAGCCCTTTTACAAATTATCTCTCATGGATTTATTGGTGCTGCACTTTTTTTCTTAGCGGGAACGACTTATGATCGAATCCGTCTTGTTTATCTTGACGAAATGGGTGGAATAGCTATTCCAATGCCAAAAATATTCACGATGTTCAGTAGCTTTTCAATGGCCTCCCTTGCATTACCGGGTATGAGTGGTTTTGTTGCCGAATTACTAATCTTTTTTGGACTAATTGCTAGTCCAAAATATCTTTTACTGACAAAGCTCCTAATTATTTTTGTAATGGCAATTGGAATGATATTAACTCCTATTTATTTATTATCTATGTTACGGCAGATGTTCTATGGATATAAGATATTTCATACCCCAAACTCTTATTTTTTGGATTCTGGACCACGAGAGTTATTTCTTTCGATATCCATTTTTTTACCCGTACTAGGTATTGGTATATATCCTGATTTCGTTCTTTCACTATCAGTTGAAAAAGTTGAAGTTATTCTATCTAATTCTTTTTCTAGATAGTTTTCATGAATAAAAAAATCTTATCATTTTGAAAATGTTCGTTGTATAATGACAAAAAGAAGGCTTTTCTTCTTATCTTACGTTAGAAATTGGAACTGGCGAGAACCCGGTGAATCAAATATTCTAGTGATTCACCGGATTCTCACGAGTTAACACAAAGTTTTTTATCTGATATGTGTTGTACGCTTTTCTATTCCTATTGGTAAGAACCCCTCTTCTTGGATTCAATTAGATGTTAATGGAAATGAACCATAACTATGTAGTCCTATTCCTAAAAGATTGACCCCAAAATAACATATCCAAATTATAAGAAATCCAATAGACGCCACAATTGCTGAATTTATACCCTTCCATTTTCTATTTGTTCGAGTATGTAAATAAATCGCGAATACCATCCAAGTAATAAAAGCCCAAGTTTCTTTTGGGTCCCAACTCCAATAGGATCCCCATGCTTCGTTAGCCCAGACTGCTCCAGAAAGAATTCCTACGGTTAAAAAGACAAATCCTAGACTAATAACCCGATAACTCCAATAATCCAATTGTTGAATCAATTGCGACCTGTAATAATTCTTTGGAGAAAAAAAAGAAGTGTTTTGTAAAACATTACTTCGTTCATTCATGTATTCAATTTCACCAAAGAAAAATGACTCATTAAAATTTATTAAATGATTACGCATACAAAAAAACTTTCTGTTTTTTCTAACTGTAATGACTAGAAGTGATACTGATAATAATGATCCACCTAAAAGGGCTGCATAGCCTAATATCATCATACTTACGTGCATTATTAACCACTCAGATTGCAGAGCGGGTACTAATATTGTAGATTCGTGTATTTCGGTTAAAAGACCTGACGTAGCAAAGCCCTGGGTAAAAATAGCACTTGGTCCAATTATTGTACTTAGAATATTTTGATTTTTTTTGAAATATGGAATTATATGAATAAGAGAAAAACTCCATGAAAGGAATATTAATGATTCGTATAAATCACTTAGTGGAAAATGTCCTGAATAAATCCAACGAGTAACTAATAATCCTGTTATACAGAAAAAAGTAATTATCATGCCCTTTTCGGATGAATGATATAGTTTTACGATTTCATCAACTAAAAAGGTTATCAAATAAATTGTAATTATAATTGAAACGATCGAAAAAGAAATATGAATTAATATATGCTCTAAGGTTGAAAATATCATAAAATTAAAATGAAAAAAGGACTTCCTTAATTATAAACTCGAAATCGTGAATTGAATTCATTATTCATTATAGGATCTATTTACTTTTTTTAGGAGATGACATGCCGCTACTCGGACTCGAACCGAGATGCTCTAGCACTGCTTCCTAAGAGCAGCGTGTCTACCGATTTCACCATAGCGGCTTGTCTTGAACTCATAATAACCTATGAATAAACAATCGTCTAGATTTAAGATGCAATATTTTTTAGGAACGATTCAAATTGCTGAATAAAAATTCGTTCAAATAGGTATTTGAAGGTTCATTATTTTAGTTTAAGGCTTTAGTTTTCTTGTGTATTTTATACTCACAACTCTAACTCTTGATAGTCCGACTTTAACTTAAGGGGCAGAACTCCCCACAAAAACATTTTTTTTAATGAACTCTTTTTTTCTTTCCAAAATCGAAACCAAAAAAATTAATTTGACTACGGAACAAAAAAAAAAAAAGAACTCATTTTGGCTCATTCAAAATTGACACTGAAATATATTTTCACTAAGTGGTTTTGAGTGGATTTATGATCAGATCTATATGAGTCTGTATAGGAATTCATAGAAAATTGAAAAGTAAAAGTAAGAAAGTTGCACAAAAAGGTTTTGAATTTTAATCAATTAGTTTCAGTGATTTTAGTAACGAAAGATTTTCGTTACGCCTTTCTAAGTGTATCTATAGAAAAAACCTTACAGTATTGTAACAAATGGGTTGATGGGGACTCCCCGCCTTGCAAATGAGAAAATATACTAAAAAGTAGACTTCGTATCCGGTATTTTTTTGTCAACAAAAAAAGTCTTCTTTTTTTTTTAATTCTATAAGGTAAACAGAAGAATTCTTATTCTACATATTCTAAGAGGGGAACAAATTCCATTCCCTCTTGAATTATTCAATAGGAAATGGAAATAGGGAATTTGATTTTCGAAACGAATTGAGTCAATTTTTGAGCCAGACCAGTTTAGATTATTCTAACGTGTTATGTTTTATTTCTTATTTTATTTGTTTGTCCTACAAAGAAACTTTTTGAATTCCCGGTAGAAAGAGATTTCCCTAAGGAAAACGCTTTTAACGCTGCCCAGTACCCCTTCCTTTTCCAAAAATTTTTACGAATACGCTTTTTTGATGCAGAAGTACGTTTTTTTGGAACTGCCATTTAAATAAAAATTAAGAGATTTCTCAGTGCTATAGCTGGATGTGAAAGACATCTATTGTTCAAAAAAAAAACGCCGCTTTCCTAATTCATTATCTATTTCTTTTCTAGAAAATATTACTAAAAAAAAAAAAAAAGAATAGATAAGATGAGTGAAGATATCGGAAAATCATAGAAAAGATTACTAAAAATAGGAAAAAGAAGTATATTCTTTTTTTTTTTTAGTAACTTTTCGAACTTGGGAAAAAGGTCACTAATTTGACTTGAATTTTCAAATTCGAAGTAGACTATCAGAAGTAGACTAGCAATTAATTTATTTCTTTCATATGATTTGACCAATTGTAACTTCTTGATTTGAATAATTGA